TTAAAAATTTAACAACAAAAATGTTTTAATAAACAATTTCAACAAATAACATTAATATAATGATTATAAAAATATAAGTTTAATTTTTAAGTGGTTTTTAAGTAAGGGCTTAAAACTTTTTTTAAAAAAATATTTTTGTGGTATTTTAATTTTAATTGAAAAATAGCTTAATTTTATTATTTTTAGCAGTAAATAATTATTTGATTCACATTTTGAATTAGTGATTTTAAAAAATTGATTTTTAAAAATCGGAAGATGGGGATTTCAAGTAGTGGGGTTTCAGTGTGAGATTTTAAAAATTGAACTTTATTCGGAGTTTCAAGAAGAGGGCCCAAAATTTTCGTTTTTTTTTTGTGCGTGGCTAAGCTTTATTAACTATTAGAAATCGCCTATGCTAAAAAAATCAACTTTTTTTTTTTTGTGCATTTTTTTGACAACTTTTGCAACATTTTTGCAGCAAGATTTTGGGGGGGGTATTAGAAATCCCGAGGAAACGGTTAATTTCTGTTCAAAAATTAGATTTTTTTCGTTCTATAATAATGATTTAATGAATATATAAGTAAATTATTTTTAATTTATTAAAAAAATAATTATAAATAAATATTATTATAGATAAATAAATGCCTATTATAATAAATAAAAAAGATAGAAAACACTAAACGCTATTGTTGAAAAATAAAGAAATAAAATAAAGACCTATTTTTATATTATAAAAAAGATTTAGTATTTATTAATTAAAAATTTATTATACAATCTAGAGTTATTATGGATTATTATATTAATTAAATTATTAAAGATATCTATATATAATATTATTAATATATATTTATAATAAATAATTTATAGCATTATTTATATATAATATATATTAATTAATAAATAATATATTAATATATATATTCATAAATCATTTATATAGAAGAGTAAAAATTAACGAAAAAAAAAAAAAAATTTACTTTAAATATCATTCTATAAACCTATTATAAAATAAGGTTAAATATATTTATCAGAGAAATTATATAATTGCAAATTGATAAAAAATTTTGATATGGAGACTAAAATAATGGATCATTTAAAATTTCAGTTATTTTTTTTTAAAAAATTGGTCAAAAAAATAATGTTATTTGTTGAAATTGTTTATTAAAACGTTTTTTTAATTTTTTAAAATTTTGCCCTGTTTTTTAACGGGGATTTTCAAATGCATAAAAAAATTTTCGACACAAATATCAAATCTATTTTTTAGACAGGTTCATTTATTTTTCAATTAAAATTATTTAAGTCTAATCTTTTTCAAAAAAAAACTTTTAAAAAAATTAAAAAAAAGTTAAAAAAACAAGAAAATTTTAAAAAAATAAATTTATTTTTTTTTGATTAATTTGAAATTTTAAATGATTGTTAATTTTTTTTATTTTTTTATTTTTAGTGGAAGCAAAATTTAGTGAAAATTAGTTTTAAATATTAGATATTAAGGGGATTTTCTAGTCTATAAATAATTATGGGTTTAAATATTAAATAATTGGGGAATTATTTAATTTATATGATAATTACGGGGTTAAATATTAGATATTAAGGGGATTTTCTAGTCTATAAATAATTATGGGTTTAAATATTAAATAATTGGGGAATTATTTAATTTATCAAAAATTGTAATTTAAGATTAGAAAATTAAGGGAATTTTCTAATTTGTATAATAATTATGGGGTTAGATATTAAATAATTGGGGAATTATTTAATTTATCAAAAATTGTAATTTAAGATTAGGAAATTAAGGGAATTTTCTAATTTGTACGATAATTATGGGTTTAAATATTAAATAATTGGGGAATTATTTAATTTATCAAAAATTGTAATTTAAGATTAGAAAATTAAGGGAATTTTCTAATTTGTACGATAATTATGGGGTTAAATATTAAATAATTGGGGAATTATTTAATTTATCAAAAATTTTAATTTAAGATTAGGAAATTAAGGGAAATCTTCTAATTTATAAAATAACTGGCATTCTTAGTATTAAATAATTAGGGTATTATTTAATCTGAAAAAAAGAATTATCATTTTTAGTATTAAATAATTGTTAAATTATTTATTCGGTAAAATTATTTTTGGTTGAGTAACCAAGAATTATCTAATTATATTTTAAAAAGTGCTAAATTTATTGTTTTGTTTGAGTTAATAAATTTTAGTATAAAAAAATTATTACAAACATTGCTCTTATAAAATTTTATATGAAAATGTCTGTAATAGTTTTAATTTTTGTGGGGAGGAAAGTACTAAAATTTATTAACTTATTTTCAGTATAATATTTTTTAAAATATTAAATTAATTATATCTATGTTTATTTATACTTTAATAGGGATATAGATATATTATGTTATTTTTAATACTTGTTTTTTTAAAAGTTTTTTAGCTTTATTTTACTGTGTAAAATTACTTTAAATGTAAGTTTTAGCTAGATAAATATTTATTCTTAAATAGAATAAAATTTTTTGATATAAATTCGCAATAAATATAATTATTTATAAAATAAATTTTGAAATAGTAATTTTTATATATATAAACCAAATTTGTGCCAGCAGTTGCGGTTAAACAGGGTATGTTGCAGTAAAATTTCAGTATTAGTAAGTAAATCTATGAATTTATAATTAAGTTTATTAGGTGAAATTTTAAATTTTTATAAGTTTTGTTTGTTATATAAAGCTAGGAAGTTTTTGTTTTAAACTAGGATTAGATACCCTATTATAAAAAAAGTACCTCATTTACTGAATTAGTAGTAGTTATGTTCTTGAAAATTAAAAGAGTTGGCGGTACTTTAGTCTATTCAGAGGAACCTGTCCTATAATCGATGGTCCACGTTTTTATTAACTTATTTTTTTAATTTGTATATCGCCGTAGGTTGAATATTTTTTAATAATATTAATGTTCAAAATTTTTGTAGATAATAAATCAGGTCAAGGTATAGTTTATAAATAAGAAGAGATGGGTTACAATAAAATTATTTATAACGGATAAATTTTTGTAATAAAATTTTGAAGGCGGATTTGAGGGTAATTTTAAATAAATATTTAAAATGATTAAAGCTCTAAAGTATGTACATATCGCCCGTCGCTTTCATTTTAAGATGAAATAAGTCGTAACAAAGTAGGTGTACTGGAAAGTGCCCCTAGAAAGATCAAATTAAAGCTTTATAAAAGCATTTTATTTACATTAAAAAGATTATTGGTATTCAATATAATTTGATAATTTTGTATTATTATTATTATTAAGAATTTGAAGGTATTTAAAAAAAATAATTTATTTTTTTATTAATTTTTATGAATAAATAAAATATTATTATAGTTAATTAGTATTGTGAAAGAATTATTTATTTATATTAAAAGAAAAATTAATTTTTTGTACCTTGTGTATCAGGGTTTATTAATTAAAATTTATTTATTTAAATTTCTCGAATTTAAAAGAGCTATAAAGATATATCTTTTATTGTAGAATAAATATTGTTAATATTTTTATAGAAGTGAAACGTTATTCGATTTTAAATATATCTAGTTTTTTAAGAAAAAAATTTAATTTTATTTTTATCTTATTATTAAATTTAATTTTAAATTTAATAATATTAAAATTTTATATTATATGGGATGAGCTTTATAATAGAATTATATAATTTATATTTAAAGTATTAATAAGTAGGATTATAAGTTTCTATCTTTATTAGTGTATTATAACTAATTAAAATTTAATTAAAATTTTTATATTTATTTATATTTTTTATTAAAATATAAGATTTAATTTTTTAATTTTAGAAATAATGATAAAATTAGTATAATTAGTTTGTATTTTTTTATTTAAATTTTTAGGTTAAGTAAAGGAACTCGGCAAATCTATTTTCCACCTGTTTAATAAAAACATGGCCTTTTGATTATAATTTAAGGTCTAGCCTGCCCAATGATGTAAAAGTTAAATGGCTGCGGTATACTGACCGTGCAAAGGTAGCATAATCATTAGTTTTTTAATTGAAAGCTTGTATGAAAGGCTGGATGAGAGAATAACTGTCTCTATTTAAATTTTTTAGAATTTTATTTTTAAGTAAAAAAGCTTAAATTTTTATTGAAGACGAGAAGACCCTATAGAGTTTTATAATTTTTTAAAATTAGGATTTTAAGTATTTTTATATATCTTTTTTTTTAAGAAATTATTTAGTTGGGGTGATTGAAAAATTGAATAAACTTTTTTTTTATTAAACCATTGATTTATGAGTATATGATCCTTATTTAAAGATTAAAAGAGTAAATTACCTTAGGGATAACAGCGTAATTTTTTTTTAGAGTTCTAATCGAAAAAAAAGGTTGCGACCTCGATGTTGGATTAAAATTAATTTTTGGTGTAGAAGCTAAAAGATTAGGTCTGTTCGACCTTTAAAATTTTACATGATCTGAGTTTAAACCGGTGTGAGCCAGGTTGGTTTCTATCTCGATAAAAATAGGATATTTTAGTACGAAAGGACCAAGTATTTAATTTAAAATTTATTTTTTGAACAATATTATTATTTTGGCAGATTAGTGCAATGGATTTAGAATCTTTATATGTAAAATTTTACAAATAATACTTGATATTAAAGGATTTATTGTTAATAATAGTTTCTAGTTTAATTTTGGTTATTTGTATTTTAGTAGGAGTTGCTTTTTTAACTTTAATGGAACGTAAAGTTCTTGGTTATATTCATATTCGGAAAGGGCCTAATAAGCTTGGTATTCTAGGTTTATTACAGCCTTTTAGTGATGCAATTAAATTATTTTCAAAAGAACAGACTTTTCCTTTAGTATCTAATTTTTGATTGTATTATATTTCTCCTATTTTTAATTTATTTTTATCTCTTTTATTATGAATATGTATGCCTTTTATTTCTGTAAATTTGAATTTTAATTTATCAATACTATTTTTTTTGAGTGTTTCTAGTTTAAGTGTTTATACTATTATACTAGCTGGATGGGCTTCTAATTCAAATTATGCTATATTAGGTAGTCTTCGTTCTGTGGCTCAAACTATTTCTTATGAGGTAAGTTTAGTTTTAATTTTACTATCTTTTTTATTTTTAGTTAATAGATTTGATATAATAGATTTATCTAAATATCAACAAAATATTTGATTTTTATTTTTATTTTTACCTTTAAGATTAATATGATTAGTATCTAGTTTAGCTGAGACTAATCGAACCCCTTTTGATTTTGCAGAAGGAGAATCTGAATTAGTATCAGGATTTAATGTAGAATATAGAAGAGGTAGTTTTGCTATAATTTTTTTAGCTGAGTATGCGAGAATTTTATTTATAAGAATAGTTTGTTCAATATTATTTTTAGGTGGTAATTTATATGAAATTACTTTCTTTTTTAAGATAATTTTAGTTTCATTTTTTTGAATTTGAGTTCGTGGTACTTTTCCTCGATATCGTTATGATAAATTAATATATTTAGCTTGAAAAAGCTATTTACCTGTGTCTTTAAATTTATTAATATTTTATTTTGGGTTAAGATTATTTATTATAGTCTTAACTCTTTAGTTAATAAATTTTAGTACAAGCTAATAGGAAAATTTAATCCCTTTTTTATACTTTCAAAGTATATACTTTTAAGCAAGTTCATTAACTATTTTTTAAAAATTAAGTAATCTCAAATTTTAGAAATAAATGAGTTTACTGGAAAGTAAGAAAAATATATAATTGTTAAAATTTGTCCAATAAAAATATAAGGTGTTTCTACTGGTCGTGCTCCAATTCAGGTTAATAATAAAATGATTGATAGGAATCTTCAAAATAAAATTTTATTTACAGGATAAAATTGTATACTTTGGTATTTTTTTTTATTAATAAATGGAGAAATATATAAAATTGAAATAGATAATACTAATGCAATTACTCCCCCTAATTTATTTGGAATTGATCGTAAAATAGCATAAGCAAAAAGAAAGTATCATTCGGGTTGAATATGAATAGGAGTTACTAAAGGATTAGCTGGAATAAAATTATCTGGATCACCCAATAAATAAGGGGCTTGTAAAGTTAATACAATTAAAGCTAATAATATTATTATAAATCCAATTAAATCTTTGAATGTAAAGTAAGGATGAAATGGGATTTTATCTAAGTTTCTTATTAAACCAATAGGATTTATAGAACCTGTTTGGTGAAGAAATAATAAATGAATTATTACTATTGCTGAGATAATAAAAGGTAAAATAAAATGAAATGCAAAAAAGCGTGTTAAAGTAGCATTACTTACTGCAAATCCCCCTCAAATCCATTGAACAATAAAATTTCCTAAATAAGGAATAGCGGAAATAAGATTAGTAATAACTGTGGCTCCTCAAAATGATATTTGGCCTCAAGGTAAAACATATCCTAGGAAAGCTGTAGCTATAACTAAGAAAAAAATTGTTACTCCAATTATTCAAGTTTCTACTAGGTAAAAAGATCTATAATACAATCCTCGTCCAATATGGGCATATAAACAGATAAAAAAGAATGAAGCTCCATTTGCATGCAGGGTACGAATTAATCATCCAAAATTTACATTTCGACAAATATGGGCAATTCTATTAAATGCTAATTCAATATTAGGACAATAATGTATAGCTAAAAATAGACCTGTTAAAATCTGAATTAGTAAACATAATCCTAATAAACTTCCAAAATTTCATATAGAAGAAATATTAGTTGGGGTTGGTAAATAGATTAAGGATGAACTAATAATTTTGTTTAAAGGATTGGTTTTAAATTTTTTTATCATTTATTTTTGTCGCAGACTACCAAATGGTTTTCCAATAATTTTCACTACTACAATTAATGTAATAAGAAGATAAATTATTAGGAAAATTAATAAATTTATATTAGGTAAATTATAAAATTTTCTTAAATTTATACTTATAATTAAAAGAGATTGGTTTAATGAATTAAATTTAGTAGAAACAATTATTGAATAAAATTTGTCAATTAAAAATAATATTAAGATAAATATTAATACTATTGTTATTAATATAATTAATGGTATTTTTGGGAAACTAAATTTTTCATTAGAGGCAATTCTAGTTATATAGATAAATATAACTAATATCCCTCCTACTATAATTAAAAATAAGATATATCTAAATCAAAAATTATAAAAAAATAATCTTGATATTAAAGTTATTAGAATAGTTTGAATTAAAAGTGTTCCACCTAAAGATAATGGGTGATTTAGTAATATAAAAATAATTGAAAATGTTCAATTTAGTAAAAATAATGTAATTAGAATTACAGGAAATAGTTTATAAAAATATTAATTTTGGAGATTAAAGATAAAGTTTTACTTTTTTCCTGAAGTTTTAAAAGATTACTCTTATTTTTGATTTACAAGACCAATATTTTTATTAAACTATTAAAACAAATGCTAATGTATTATTATTTTTATTCTTTAATTATATTGTTTTATTCTAGTCTATATGTTTATGTCTCCAAGTATAAACATTTTCTATTAATATTATTAAGTTTGGAATCAATTGTTTTATCTTTATTTATATTAATTTTTATTTATTTTATCCAATTTTTTTATGAATTTTTTCTTCTTATACTATTTTTAACTATAAGTGTTTGCGAGAGGGCTTTAGGGCTTGCTTTATTAGTTTTAGTAGTTCGAATTCATGGGGGGGATATAATTTTAATATTTGATAATTTATGATAACTTTTATTTTAGGAATATTTTTTTTAATCCCTTTATCTTTTTTTAGTATAGGATATTGAATTACTTTGATAGTTTTTCTTATTATAAGTTTTTTATTTTTATGCAAAATTAGGTTTTATCCTGTATTTTTTTCTTTTTTATCTTATCAATTCGGAATTGATTTACTATCATTTTCTTTAATTATACTAAGTTTCTGGATTTGTATATTAATGATTTTAGCTAGAGAAAATTTATATAAAAAAAATTTTTATTGGGAATTGTTTTTATTTATAATTATTATTTTAATAATTAGTTTATTTATTACTTTTAGATCTTTAAATTTTTTTCTATTTTATCTCTTTTTTGAGGTTAGATTGATTCCTACTTTATTTTTAATTATTGGTTGAGGAAATCAACCTGAACGGTTATCAGCTGGGGTATATTTATTGTTTTATACATTATTAGCTTCTTTACCAATAATAGTAGCTTTATTTAATTTATATAAATCTAGATTTAGTTTAGATTTTTATTTTTTAAAGTCTAATAATAGGTTTTTAATATATTTATGTTTAAATATAGTGTTTTTAATTAAAATTCCTATATTTTTTGTTCATTTATGATTACCTAAGGCTCATGTGGAAGCTTCAATTTCTGGTTCTATAATTTTAGCTGGTGTAATACTAAAATTAGGAGGATACGGTCTTTTTCGAGTTATAAAATTATTTTTAGAAGTTGGTATAAAAATTAATATCATTTTTATTTCTATTTCATTAGTAGGTGGATTAATTATTTCTTTAGTTTGTGTTCGTCAAAGAGATATAAAAATATTAATTGCTTATTCTTCAGTGTCTCATATAGGGCTGGTATTAGCTGGAATTATAACTTTAAATTCTTGAGGATTTTGAGGTGCTTTAGTTTTAATACTTGCTCATGGTCTTTGTTCATCAGGATTATTTTGTCTAGCTAATTTATCTTATGAACGGACTCATAGGCGTAGAATCTATTTAAATAAAGGTTTTATAAATTTAATACCTAGATTGTCATTATGATGATTTTTACTTTGTTCTTCTAATATATCAGCTCCCCCTTCACTTAATCTTTTAGGAGAATTATTATTAATTAATTCTATTTCTTTGTATTCTAAATTTTCAATATTTTTTCTATTTTTAATAGTTTTTTATAGAGCTGTATATTCTTTATTTTTATATTCTTATACTCAACATGGTACTTTTTATTCTGGGGTTTATTCATTACACCAGATTAATATTCGAGAATATTTATTGTTATTTTTACATTGAGTTCCTCTGAATTTAATGATTTTAAAATCAGAGTGTTTATCATTATGGATTTACTTAAATAGTTTAGATAAAATTCTAGTTTGTGGATCTAGAGAGGTAATAAATATTACTTTAAGTAATCTTTTTAATATGCAACTTCTTCTTTGTGATTTTCTTTAGATTTTCTGTTTCATTATTTTTACTTAGTCTTTATTTTATTTCTACAGATTTAGAAGTTTATGTTGAATTATATATTCTTTCATTTAATTCTGTTTCTGTAGTTTTACTTTTATTTCTTGATTGAATTTCTTTAATTTTTATAAGTTTTGTCTTTTTTATTTCTTCATTGATTCTTAAGTATAGAGAAGAATATATAAATGGTGATAAAAATTATAAACGATTTATTTTACTAATAATTTTATTTGTATTTTCAATGATATTAATGATTTTAAGCCCTAATTTAATTTCTATTTTATTAGGCTGGGATGGTTTAGGTTTAGTGTCTTATGCATTAGTGGTTTATTACCAGAACGTTAAATCTTTTAATGCTGGTATATTAACAGCATTATCAAATCGAGTAGGAGATGCTGCTTTATTAATAAGAATTGCTTTAATAATAGATTTTGGTAGATTTAGAACCTTATTTTATTCTGATTTTTTAAAAAATAATCCTAGTATGCAAATAGCTATATTATTCTTATTTTTAGCAGCAATTACAAAAAGAGCTCAAATTCCATTTTCTTCTTGACTTCCAGCAGCTATAGCAGCACCAACTCCAGTTTCTTCTTTAGTTCATTCTTCTACTCTAGTTACGGCAGGTGTTTATTTATTAATACGATTTAGTTCAGGGTTTTCTAATAATGTAATATCATTTTTATTATATATTTCTTTATTTACAATATTAATATCTGGTTTAGGGGCAAATTTTGAATTTGATTTAAAGAAAATTATTGCTTTATCTACTTTAAGCCAGCTTGGAATAATATTAACAATTATATGTTTAGGAAGAAAGGATCTAGCATTTTTTCATTTATTAATACATGCTTTATTTAAAGCTTTACTTTTTATATGTGCCGGGGCTATTATTCATAATATAAGAAATTTTCAGGATATTCGGTTTATAGGGGGAATTGTTTATTTTATACCTTTAACTTGTGCTTGTTTTAATATTAGAAGATTTGCTTTATGTGGATTACCTTTTTTATCTGGATTTTATTCAAAGGATCTAATTGCTGAAGTTTTATCTATAGAATTTAGTAGTTTATTTATTTACATTATTTTTTTTATTTCTGTTGGTTTAACTGTGTCTTATTCTATTCGTTTAACTTGATACACTCTTTTAAGAGATACTTTATCTTTAAGAATGGTTTTTTATAGAGATAATAATAATAAAATTATATTGAAAGGAATAATAGGGTTAATTATTTTAGTAATTTTAGCTGGAAAAATTTTAGCTTCAATATTGTTTACCACACCTTATTTTATTATTCTTCCTAGATTTATGAAATTATTTACTTTACTAATAATTTTACTAGGAGCAATAATTGGATTTGAATTATCTGTATCAAATTATACTGATAATTGTAAATCGATAAAAATATTAAACTATTCATTGTTTGCTTCCTCTATATGAAATATACCTATTTTATCAACTTTTGGGGTTAGACCTTATTTCTTAAATCTAGGTAAAATTTACTTTAAACTTTTTGATTCAGGTTGAATAGAATATTATGGTAGAAAAAGGATTTTAATTATATTAAAAAATTCTTCTCAGGGTCTTCAGATTTTGTCTCGTAATCATATTAAGTTGTATTTATTTTTAGTATTATTATTTTCTATTTTAATAATTACATGTTTTTATCTAGGTAGCTTATACAGAGCATAGCATTGAAGATGCTAAGGAAATTTTATAATTTCTGGATAAATTTATAGAAATATTATTTATTCAATTTTACAATGAAAATGTAATGTTTTATTAAACTATATAAATAAGAATCAAAAACGGAATTTCACCGCTTAAGATTAAAGTTAGAAGCTTTATCTTGAATTACTTGATTCTTTAATTGGATTAATGCTCAATTTTATCATTAACAGTGATATACCTCTTTTTGGTTTCAATTAAAGTAAGGGCCTGGGGGACCAAATTTTTAGGTCGAAACTAAATGTAAAATTTTACTTCTCACTATAAGATAAATTGATAAAATCAATTTCTTTTAAGTGCAAATTAAATGTTTTAAGTTAACTATTATCCTATTAAATTATTCAATTTAGAGATCCTTGGTTTTGTTCATGAAAAAGACCAAATAATAAGATTATGATGAAAGTAAAAGTTATTATAGATAATGAATTTAATTTACAATTTTTAAAAATTAAGGTAATAGGAAGTAGAAGGGTTAATTCTACATCAAAAATTACAAAAATAACAGCAATTAAAAAAAATTGTAAGGAAAAAGGAAGACGCGCAGAATTTTTAGGATCAAATCCACATTCAAATGGTCTTGTTTTTTCTCGATCTTTAAAACTTTTTTTTGAAGTAATATTTAGTAAAGTGGTTATTATTATTAAAATGGAGTAAATCATCATTCTTTGATAAAAAATAATCTTTATTATTTATACTAGAATCTAGATTTTTTGATTGGAAGTCAAATATAATTTTTATACTATATAAATTATCTACCCCATCAGTATATGGAAATATATAGGAATAGTCAAACTACATCTACAAAGTGTCAGTATCAAGCTGCAGCCTCAAATCCAAAATGATGTATAGAAGAAAAGTGATTATTATAAAGTCGAATTAAACATACAAGTAAAAATCTAGATCCAATAATTACATGAATTCCGTGTAATCCTGTTGTTATAAAAAAAGTTGATCCAAAAACTCTATCTCTAATTGTAAATCTAGCTTCTTTATACTCATATATTTGTAATAGAGAAAAATAGAAGCCTAAAAAAATTGTTAAAGTTAAACTTTGTAAAGATTGTTTATAGTTATTTTCTATAATTCTGTGGTGGGTTCAGGTAATAGATAATCCTGAGGATAAAAGAATTAAAGTATTTAATAAAGGAATCTCTAATGGGTTGAATGTTAAAATTCCCTTAGGTGGTCAATTTATTCCTAGTTCAATTCTTGGGGATAAGCTAGCATGAAAAAATGCTCAAAAAAATGCAATAAAAAAAAATACTTCTGATGTAATAAATAGTATTATACCTAACCGTAATCCTAGAGTTACTTTTATAGTGTGTTTTCCCTGATAAGTTCTTTCTCGTACAATATCTCGTCATCATTGATATATAATTAATAAATTTGTTAAAAATCTTAGATATAATAAATTATTATTATGAAGATGAAATCATTTAATTAATCCTATTATAAATGAGAATATTCTTATTGAACCAAGTAATGGTCAAGGTCTTTTATCAACTAAATGAAATGGGTGATTTTGAGTAATTTTCATTAGTTTACTTCTCTAGAATATAGGGTAGCTAAAATTGAAAATACATAAGATTGAATAATAGATACTGCTGATTCTAAAAGTAATAAAATTATTTGTATAGAAATAAGAAAACTTAGAAAATTTAATGATAAGGTTGTTCCAGAATTTCTTATTAATGTAATTAATAAATGTCCTGCAATTATATTAGCAGTTAAACGAATAGCTAGAGTTCCTGGACGAATGATATTTCTAATTGATTCAACAATAACTAAGAATGGGAGTAAAATTCTAGGAGCTCCTTGAGGAACTAAATGAGCAAATATATGGGTAGTATTATTTAATCATCCAAAAATTATAAATCTTACTCATAACGGTAAACTTAATGAAAGAGTTATATTTATATGACTGGTTGATGTAAAAATGTAAGGAAAAAGTCCTATAAAATTATTAATTATAATAAAAATAAATAATCTAATAAAGAAAATTGTCCTTCCTTTGAATTTTTCATTGTTAATTAAAACTTTAAATTCTTTATGGATAGTAAGTATTAATAGGATTCATATTATATTTACTCGTGATGGGATTAATCAATATAAAGATGGAATTAAGAAAATGAATAAAACGGATCTAATTCAATTTAAAGATAAAAAAGAAAAAGTTGTTGGGTCAAAAGAAGAAAAAAGATTTATTATCATTTTCAATTAGTATAATTTTTATTTACTTTTAATTCTAACTTAAGTTTAGGGATATATAAGAATGAATAGTAATTTATGATATTTATAATTAAAAAAATGAAACTAAATAAAAAATATAAAGTTAGTCAACTTATTGGGGCTATTTGAGGAATTAAAAATTATTATTTATATAATAATTTTAGCTTGACAAGCTAATGTTATAGATTAACTAAATTTTTCATTAGAAGTAATTGCTAAATTACTATTATTGTGGTTTAAGAGACCAGTGCTTGCTTTCAGCCATCTAATGATTAATTTGAATAGGAATTAATTCAATTAATAAAATTATTTGGGGAAATACTTTCAATAACAATTGGTATAAATCTATGATTTGCTCCACAAATTTCTGAGCATTGACCATAGAATAAACCTGTACGGTTAACGTTAAAATTTGATTGATTTAGGCGTCCAGGAGTTCCATCAATTTTTACTCCTAAAGATGGAATTGTTCATGAATGAATTACATCTGTTGAAGTTACAATAATACGAATTTGGGAATTAAATGGAATAATTGTACGGTTATCAACATCTAATAATCGAAAGTTAGAAATTTTTAACTCATTTGATGGAATTATATAAGAGTCAAATTCAATTTTTTTATAATCAGAATATTCATAAGATCAATATCATTGATGACCAATAGCTTTAACTGTAATTATTGGATTTTGTACATCATCTAGAATATAGAGTAAACGTAATGAGGGTAAAGCAATTAAAATTAAGATAATTGCAGGTAAAATTGTTCAAATTATTTCAATTAGTTGCCCTTCTAATAGGAATCGATGAGTAAATCTATTATAGAGTATAGAAATAAGTATTTGTCTTACTAGAATTGTAATAATAATTAAAATTAATAGAGTATGATCATGAAAAAATATTAATTGTTCTATTAAAGGAGAGGCTCTATCTTGAAGTATTAAAATTTTTCAGGTTGAAATTTCTAAAAAAAGTTGGAACTTTATATTTGGGGTTTAAATCCATTGCACTAATCTGCCATATTAGAAATTTGTAATAGTAGGTAATTCTAAAAATCTATGTTCAGCAGGAGGATAAAATTGTAATCATTCAATAGATGTTGATAAATTAAAAGAAGTCAAATTAAAACGTTTTACTGCAAAAGCTTCTCATAAAATAAAAATGAAATAGAAAATTCTAAATAATGAGATCAGTCTACCAATAGAAGAAAAAACATTTCATTTTATATAAGCATCAGGATAATCTGAGTATCGCCGTGGTATTCCACTTAATCCTAGAAAATGTTGAGGAAAAAAAGTTATATTTACTCCAATAAATATAATTAAAAATTGTGTTTTTAAATATTTAGAATTTAAAGTTAATCCAGTGAATAAAGGGAATCATTGGACAATTCCCGCTAAAATGGCAAAAACTGCTCCCATTGAAAGAACATAATGAAAATGTGCTACAACATAGTAGGTATCATGAAGAATAATATCGATTGATGAATTAGCTAAGACTACTCCTGTTAATCCACCTATTGTAAATAGGAAAATAAATCCAATTGATCATAAGCTAGGGGGATTAAAGTTAATCTTTGTTCCATGATATGTTGCTAATCATCTAAAGATTTTAATACCTGTAGGAACAGCAATAATTATTGTTGCTGAAGTAAAATAAGCTCGGGTATCAACATCTATTCCTACAGTAAATATATGGTGGGCTCATACTACAAATCCTAATAATCCAATTGCTATTATTGCATAGATTATTCCTAGAACTCCAAATGCTTCTTTTTTCCCTCTTTCTTGTCCAATAATATGACTAATTATTCCAAATCCTGGTAGAATAAGAATGTATACTTCAGGATGACCAAAAAATCAGAATAAATGTTGGTATAGAATAGGATCTCCTCCTCCTGCCGGGTCAAAAAATGAAGTATTAATATTTCGATCAGTCAATAATATGGTAATAGCTCCAGCTAATACTGGTAGAGATAATAATAATAAGATTGCAGTAATTTTTACTGCTCAAATAAATAATGATATTTGATCAGGTTTCATTCCTGTTGGACGTATATTTAAGATTGTAGAAATAAAATTTATTGCTCCTAAGATAGATGAAATTCCTGCTATATGTAATCTGAAGATTGCTAAATCGACAGAAGATCCTTCATGGGCAATATTAGTTGATAAAGGTGGATAAACTGTTCATCCTGTTCCAGCTCCTTTATCTGCAATTCTTCTTAATAATAATAGAAATAAAGATGGTGGAAGAAGTCAGAATCTTATATTATTTAACCGGGGGAAAGCTATATCAGGAGCTCCTAATATAAGAGGAATTAATCAATTTCCAAATCCCCCAATTAAGGTTGGTATAACTATAAAAAAAATTATAATAAAAGCATGGGCTGTAACAATTGTATTATAAATTTGATCATCTCCAATCAATCTTCCAGGGTTTCCTAATTCAGTTCGAATTAATATTCTTAATGAGGTTCCAACTATTCCTGACCATGCTCCAAAAATGAAATACAAAGTACCAATATCTTTATGGTTAGTAGAGTAAAATCACTTATTCGGTAAAATGGCTGAGTATAGGCGGTAAATTGTAAATTTACTAACGAAAATAATTTCTTTTATCATATTTAGTTAAGTAGTCTAAAAAGGATTTTAAATTGCAAATTTAAAGGTAAATATAATTTTTTAACTTAAGAATTAGAAATTTTCTAATTTTGACTTTGAAGGTCAATAGTTTTTTTAACTTAAATTCTTAATAGTAGTTAACTACAATATTACATACGGTTAAACCAATTAAAGAAAAAAGGTTAATAATAAAATGAAAATAATTAATTTTATTGAAAATTTTAATTAAGGATTCTTCAGAATTAATAGAAAAAGAAGAGAATGTAATTCGGGTATAAATGTATAATGAGATTAATGTAAAAATAATTAATAAAATAATAAGGATGTAATAATTATTATTAATTATTGAACTTACAGTTATTCATTTTGGAAAGAATCCTAAGAATGGTGGAAGGCCTCCTAATGAAAGAAAATTTAGTATAAAGAAGAATTTAATTTTTTTATTAGAGGAAAATAGTTTTCTTAATTGACTTATATAATAGATATTATATTTTAATAAAATTAAAATAATATTAAAATTAATTACACAGTATGTAAAGAAGTAATATAATCATGTAGTTGTTGAATTTAAAATAGCTGAAATTATTCATCTTACATGATTAATTGAAGAATAGGTTATAATTTTTCGTAGACAAGTTTGATTGATTCCTTGTAATCCTCTAAAAAGTGATGATAAGATAATAATAAATGATAAAAATGTAGGAGTATAAGTAGTATGAACTAAAATAATTATAGGGGCAATTTTTTGTCAGGTAATAACAATAAAAATTAATTCTCATCTTAATCCACTTAGAACTTCAGGTATTCAGAAATGGAAAGGAGCTGCTCCTATTTTTAATAGTAAAGTTGTGTTTAATAATAGAGAAGAGGCAATAGTAAGTTCGATTCTATAATTTCTTGCACATACAAAAAATAATACGGCAAATAAGAATATTAATGATGCTAAAGTTTGTACAATAAAATATTTTAATGTAGATTCAGAAGTATACTTATTATTATAATTTTTTAGAAGAGGTATTACTGTTATTAAATTAACTTCTAGACCGATTCAAGCAATAATTCAAGATATAGAAGAAACTGTTATTAATGTACCTAAAGCAACAATATCCAAGAATATGATTTTACTAAGGGTTATAATTAAAAAGAAAAGGATTATAACCTTTATAAATGGGGTATGAGCCCATGAGCTTAATTAGCTTATCTTTTTACACTTTAGTATATGATGAATAAAAGTTTTTGATACTTTAGGAAATAGTTTAATTCTATTAAGTGTAAATATTATTTGTACTAAAATTTATTAACCAGTAAATGTTAAATTAAGTTTATCAATTAAACTTAATCTAACTATAGATTCTCTATTTTATTTATCAATCAAATCTAGCTTAACCGTTTAACGTTAGATCTAGCTTTGTCGATAAAATTTAACCTAACTAGGGAACGTTAGATCTAGCTTTGTCGATCAAATCTAGCCTAAACGAAAAACGTTAGATCTAGCTTTATCAATCAAATTTAGTTTAAACGAAAAACGTTAGATCTAGCTTTGTCAATAAAATTTAACCTAACCAGGGATCGTTAGATCTAGCTTTGTCGATCAAATCGAGTTTAAACGAAAAACGTTAAATCTAGCTTTGTCGATAAAATTTAACCTAACCGGGGAACGTTAGATTTAGCTTTGTCAATCAAATCTAGCTTAAACGAAAACGTTAGATCTAGCTTTGTCGATCAAATCTAGTTTAAACGAAAAACGTTAAATCTAGCTTTGTCGGTTAAATCTAGTTTAAACGAAAAACGTTAAATCTAGCTTTGTCGATAAAATTTAACCTAACCGGGGAACGTTAGATCTAGCTTTGTCGATAAAATTTAACCTAACCGGGGAACGTTAGATCTAGCTTTGTCGATCAAATCGAGTTTAAACGAAAAACGTTAAATCTAGCTTTATCGATAAAATTTAACCTAACCGGGGAACGTTAAATCTAGCTTTATCGATAAAATTTAATCTGAACGAAAAACGTTAAGTCTAGCTTTATCGATCAAATTTAGTTTAAACGAAAAACGTTAGATCTAGCTTTACCGATAAAATTTAACCTAACCAGGGAACGTTATGCCTAGCTTTGTCAATCAAATCTAGCTTAAACGAAAAACGTTAAATCTAGCTTTATCGATCAAATTTAATTTAAACGAAAAACGTTAGATCTAGCTTTGTCAATAAAATTTAACCTAACCAGGGAACGTTAGATCTAGCTTTACCGATAAAATTTAACCTAACCGGGGAACGTTAGATCTAGCTTTGTCGATAAAATTTAACCTAACCAGGGAACGTTAGAACTAGTTTTGTCGATAAAATTTAACCTAACTGGGGAACGTTAGATCTAGCTTTATCAATAAAATTTAGCCTAACCGGGGAACGTTAGAACTAGTTTTATCAGACAAATCTAATTTAACCGGGGACGTTAAAATTAGTTTTATTGGTTATAAAGCACGATCTAACTTAAAATCATTCAATCTAGTTTTTCCAATAAAATTTGGCTTTATTAGTGGATATTGTTTAATTTAACCAGGGAACGTTAAATCTAGCTTTATCCATCAAATTTAACCTAAACAAAAACGTTAAATCTAGCTTTGTCGATAAAATTTAACCTAACCGGGGAACGTTAGATCTAGCTTTATCAGTCAAATCTAATTTAACCGGGGACGTTAAAATTAGTTTTATTGGTCATAAAGCACGATCTAACTTAAAACTATTCAATCTAGTTTTTCCAATAAAATTTGGCTTTATTAGTGGATATTGTTTAATTTAACCGGGGGACGTTAAATATAGTTTTATCCATCAAATTTAACCAAACGAAAAACGTTAGATTTAGTTTTGTTAATAAAATTTAGCCTAACCGGGGAACGTTAGAACTAGTTTTATCAGTCAAATCTAATTTAACTGGGGATGTTAAAATTAGTTTTATTGGTCATAAAGTAGAATATAACTTAAAATCACTCAATCTAGTTTTTCCAATCAAATAAACCTTATTTGTAAATTTTAAAATAAGTTTTATTTGTTAAATCAAATTTTTAAAAATAAATTGTTAATAGAAACAGAAAATCTGTATGTTTTATTCTATCAAAATAACCCTTTTATCAGGCATTCTATT